TTCTTCACTAGAGCAATTATGATCGGGAAATCGATCCGGGGCAAGTGTTCGGATCTATTATGACATAGCGCGGAGGCGCTCAACGGACCCTTTTTCGTTTTTCTGGATTTGGGATTGGCACAAACAACTGTTTTTTGTGCACTCTAGTGTATTTATATCTTAATTATAAGTTTCTAGATGGAACGACGTTATGTCTTACAAAGAGCATATTACGATTATTCGATTCCAAATCCAAATCACACGAGTGCTTATTACTAAGAGACATACCAGTATCGATATTTAGTCATTCGAGGGTCTCTTTTAAATTTTATAGAGTAGAGAAACTAGATATATCTAGTTTCTCTACTCTACCTGTTTCTCATTTATCCCTACGGAATACCAGACAAAATAGAACGATCTTAGAAGGTTGATAATGAAATTGATTTATTTTTCCAAGAAGAATGATCGGACTGATAGGGACAGCAAACAATTCATTATAACAAAAAACGAGTCTTATTATTCGAAACGCCTCGTGATCTTCAACCAATTATGAGCTTCAATATAATTCCCGGGAGTAAGTGCTATAGCTTGTTTCCAATACTCAGCGGCTTGGTCGAACCAAGCCTCTGCAATTTCAGAATCTCCTTGTCGAATGGCCTGTTCTCCCCGGTCGGAATAGGTGAGTCAATTCCTTCCCTTAGAACCGTACTTGAGAGTTTACTACCTCATACGGCTCATCACTTGGTATCCCCTTTGAATCTACCATATCTAATCTAATTCAACGAAGGTTATCATAGATCCAGAGACCCATCTCCTTTTTATCGGGTTAACTAAAAGAGATTAATTACATAAGTTTTAAACGAAAATTTGGATTACTAATAGGTTTTCGTTTTATCTTTTATCCCACCTTCGGAAGAATAAAACATGGGTATTTTTTTTTATTTACCTATTTTTTCGTTAGAATTTTCTGAAAGGTAACTATCTCAATTTCATATAGAAATTTATATAGAATCCTTGAAAAAGACTTTCCTTCATAAGAAAGAAAAGACTTACTCTCTTTGGGATCTGATGCTACACCGCTGCTCCCTAGTGGATCAACTCTATTACATAAGTGGATTCCTAACTTTTTTCATATCATGACAATGATATAAGTAAGCAGTTCTTATTGTATCGGACCAAAACCTCGCTAATTGATCTTTACGGTGCTTCCTCTATCAATTAGATTCTTTATCCATAGAATAAAGTATCTAGGCATATCTATTTCTTCATTTGATATGAAGTTTTTTTCTTTGCTACAGCTGATAAAAATCGTTATTTTGAACGATGTATATGTAGAAAGCCTTTTAGTATTTAATGCTTTTTTCTTTTCCTTTCTATAGTAGAGAGAGTCGCACGTAATGACAGATCACGGCCATATTATTAAAAGCTTGGGGTAAGAATGGGTTTCGTTCTAGTGCTCGAAAATAATATTCCAAAGCTTTGGTATGTTCTCCATTACTTGTGTGGATAAGTCCTATATTATAGAGTATATAACTTCGATCATAGGGATCTATTTCTAGTCGCATAGCTTCATAATAATTCTGTAAAGCTTCCGCATAATTTCCTTCGGATTGAGCCGACATCCGTTACGGTCGTCATTCGATTCCACGAATCTCCGTTCCAGAACCGTACGTGAAATTTGAATCTCATACGGCTCCTCCTTTATGTACATAATAAGAATAATAACTTATTAAGACTTAAAATATTCTCATTATAAACTGAGCGGGGCTAGTGTTTTTACAAGAAATCTCTAGCCAACCCCTCTGCAAAAGATTTTTTCTTACCATCAAGCGTGTTAGGATTAGATAGAAATGAAATAGTAACTCCAACAATTTCTTTGTCCTCAACGCTCCCTAATTTACAGGAATTGGTCACTTCAACAATCTTCGACGGTTATACGGGTATCCAAAGTACCAACGAGATGGATGCTTGTTGTCCCAGGCCATTCTTGTTAGCCTCAACCCTGATAAGGAGGAAGAGGTTAATCGGTAATAAATAACAAAGTTTTTGTGTTGTTGATTTCTAGGTGTAGTGCTTCTTCCCATATGCCCCCTATTGGTACTAGTGAAGTAGGATTAACCTGTAATATAGAACCTATAGGTGTAACCTTTCGCTCAATACTCCAATCGACAATTGAAGCATCTGAGGCGGCATTACTCGAGGATACACGACAGAAGGAATTGCTCTATTTATAAACTTCACCTTCAACAAGTGTAGATTTCTTTCAGTAATCTTTTTTCTTTCTATCCCAAATCGTGTGTCTTTGGATGATCAAAAAAGAATCAAATCGCACCATCTCTGTAGTAAGTAAATGCCTCTTTTTCTCCTGAGGTTGTCGGAATTATTCGTAATAAGATATTGGCTATAATTGAAAAGGTTTTATCAATAAAATTTCCATTTATCTGCGATCTAGGCATAGATAACAATACATTCTATAATTATTCATTACCTCTCGTAGGAAAACGCTCCCACAAACAAAGGAATTGGACAGTACGAAATAACATAAAAACAGACTAATAAAATGAAATTCTTTTTATTACCTGAACTGTGAAGCAAGGAACTTTCTTTTCTATTTTTATAGTTAGGGTTGATTTGATTGTTCGTACCTATCAAATAATCTAATTATGAATAACTCGCTAATCACTCGGGTTTTGGGCCATAATCATTATGTAGGAGAGATGGCCGAGTGGTTCAAGGCGTAGCATTGGAACTGCTATGTAGGCTTTTGTTTACCGAGGGTTCGAATCCCTCTCTTTCCGTACGTTACCCAATTCACCAATGTTACTGACCATAATGTCTCAAATAAGGGATAATAGTATTCTAATAGTTATACGGTATGGGTTCTCTATCCCTAATTCCTTTGATACAAAAATATTGGAAAGATAAGTAATATAATTCTCGCTGCCGATCTATTCCTTCGTCGAAAATGAAGTAAGATTGCTCGAACCCTTGTTATTTGAGTGAGTTTTAAGTTTGACGAGAATAATATTCTACCACTAGCAATTCATTTATTTTCAAACCGACCCCCTTACTATCTATTATTTGATTGACTAGTCCTTTATATTGGACTGAGTGAAGAGTCAAATGTTTTGGCAATTCCTCATGAGGAGTTGAATCAATAGAATTTTGAATCAGAGCTCTGGATTTTTTATCATCCTTCGCTGTAATAATATCGCTGGGTTTGCAACGATAACTTGGTATATCTACTATCCGACCATTAACTAAAATATGCCTGTGATTAACTAATTGGCGGGCTCCAGGAATAGTAGAAGCCATGCTCAATCGAAAAAGGATATTATCCAAACGCATTTCAAGTAATTGTAATAAAACCTGACCTGTTGAACCTTTCGCTTTTCCGGCAATACGGACATATTTAAGCAATTGTCGTTCTGTAAGACCATAATGAAAACGCAATTTTTGCTTTTCTTCTAGACGAATACGATATTGGGATCTTTTACCGGAACGTGATTGGTTTCTAAGATCACTTCCAACTCTAGGTCTTTTACTAGTTAGTCCCGGTAAAGCCCCCAGCCGACGTATTTTTTTGAAACGAGGCCCTCGGTAACGCGACATAAAGACTCCTTATTTGAAATTCCATTTTACAGAATAAGTCTAAATTAAAACTAAACTAAATAATAACTAAAGGGAAATATTGTACTACAAAGAATAATGAGATAAATTGTATCAGACTTTGTTATTGTATATATGAAATATATAAATAAAAAAGGATCTTTTCCTTTCTTGATTTGGTCTGTAGAGACCTAATCTAACTCTTCCTTTTTTTTATTCCTAGTTGAAAGTTTCTACGACATAATAAATTGGGGACTCTTTAAAAATGGGTCTTTTCAAAAGTTTTTGATTTCAAAGAGACATTATCAATCATGTAAAAAATCAAACAAATCCATAAAAGCCGGCTATCGGAATCGAACCGATGACCACCGCATTACAAATGCGATGCTCTAACCTCTGAGCTAAGCGGGCTCACATACGCATAAGAAAATTGTACATTTCATAAGAATTTACTAAACTACTTGTTTTCCCTAGTAACTATTCAGATTCATTCTTAGCTATTCATAATTCATATTATTATAGCAAAAAGAAATAAAAAATCGACCGTTCAAGTATTTAATAATGTCGGGTAAAATTAGAGTAAAAGAAGAATCTATATGTGGTATATATCTATCTCTATTGAATTGCGGATACAGAAATGATAGAATCATTTCTGATCCCATAAAAAGGTTTCCGCAGATAGAGATGAAAGAAGATAGGCAAAAAATAGGAGGAAAACATATTCAATATAGGAATCGGCATCTAATGAATTCAAGGGTTCCATTGACAGAATGAAACGACATCACAATAAGATCCTAATCGAAAAAAAAAAAGGGGGATATGGCGAAATTGGTAGACGCAACGGACTTAATTGTATTGAGCCTTGGTATGGAAACCTACTAAGTGAAAACTTTCAAATTCAGAGAAACCCTGGAATTAAAAATGGGCAATCCTGAGCCAAATCTTCTTTTCCGAAACCAAACCCAAATACAGGGGTTCAAAAAGCGCGAATAAAAAAGGATAGGTGCAGAGACTCAACGGAAGTTGTTCTAACAAATAGAGTTTACTATGTTGCATTGACAAAGGAATCTTTTCATCGAAACTCCAGAAAGGATGAAGGATAAATCTTAATAAACATATGTATACCTACCGAAATAGTATATCAAATTATTAATGACGACTCAAATTTTTATTTTAAAATGAAAGAATTCTTAGGAAGCGATTCCGAGTTGAAGAAAGAATCGACTCTTCATTGATAAAATAAGTGTCACTCCACAGTCTGAGAGATCTTTTGACGAACTGAGATTAATCGGACGAGAATAAAGATAGAGTCCCATTATACATGTCAATACTGACAACAAGGAAATTTAGAGTAAAAGGAAAATCCGTCGACTTTAGAAATCATGAGGGTTCAAGTCCCTCTATCCCCAAAT